GGAGCTAAGACCATTCCAACGCTCCTTTTCGCCACGCATAAACTAAACCAACAATTAAGATAAGCACGAAAATTAAAGCTTCTATAAATACAGATACACCCAATACATCGAAACTCATTGCCCATGGATAAAGAAAAACCGTTTCAACATCAAAAACAACAAAAACTAGAGCAAACATATAATAACGGATTCGAAATTGTAACCAAGCATCGCCCATTGGTTCTATACCCGATTCATAACTAGAAAGTTTCTCAGGCCCTTTCCTAATCGGGGCTAAAATCCCGGAAATGAAAAATGCCAAAATAGGAATAAGACTTGATATTATTAGAAATGCCCAAAAAATATCATATTCGTAAAGCAAAAACATAGACGCACTCCTATAACGTGGAAAATATACTGGATTGGTCGATTCAAGTTGTCAAGTCATCCATAACTGGTTAGTCAAAACCAGAATTCATTTTGACCAAACCACACAGTTTCCTTTGTGTGGGGCATATCTAATTTCTTATCGACTGACTTGACCGGGATCCTATTTCCCGTCTATTTCTACTCTACTAATTTTTTTTTAGTTCGATTTTATTTAATCTCTTTAATTAGTATAACTCTCACTATTACGCTTAGACAAATTATCTTGTTTTCACCTAGGATTCTTGTGAAAAAAAGCGACTTCCAATAAAAAAAAATAGAATTATTATTTTGTTTGTGTTTAAGAATTTCGAACTTATTATTAGTCTTTTATTCTTTTGAATATTTGCTAATTTTTTTATAAAAACTAGATTTATAAATTTCGATTTTTTAGGAATAGAATCAGGAGGTGTTTTTGTCTTGTCTTTTTTTTTCTTAGTGATGATTTAGAATATAACCAGTACTTAAATGGAAGAGAATGGATAGGTATTTCCATCTCAGGATTTCGAGTATCTTAGTGGTGGTATATTCCATTTATTAGAATCCGGGTAGGGTTTCTATTGATTAAATACAGAAAGACCGTTGCCTTTTTCTTGTGATTCACTAGGTCTAGGTAACGTATACGCAAAAAAATTATTTTACATTGTTGACAATGAAACTTACCAAAGAGATTAGTTTTTCACGAATCGTTGGCTTGTCCACAAATGGATCGGGTTATTCCCTAGATCGATATGAATTATTCTTTGGAGTTTTTCACCGGGCCCGTGTCATCATGATTTTGACTTCTTAAATTGATTAAGGTTAGGTATACCAAAGAAAAAGAATATCATTACCTTAGCCCCCTGATTGGGGGCAAGAAAATTTATATGGACTTTACCTCCAAAGATTAATGACGAAGGATTTGTTTGTTTATCCACGATTTGATAAAGGATCGATTCGATCCCTGAAATGCGTTTTTTTTTTTTTTTCTATTTTCTGTTCTGCTTTAAATTTAAATGAAAAAGATTCCCGTGAGTGAGTTTTTAGGAAAAATGAAATTAGGTTTCGATGAATCAGCCGGTCAGTTACAAGCAACAAACAAGAACGAAGAAATGCAAATTGGAAATACAAAATTGTATAATTTTCATTTTATTCGTTTTATTTTCTAGGGCTTTAGGGCTATACGGATTCGAACCGTAGACCTTCTCGGTAAAACAGATCAAACTTATTATTATCAAAATGATCTGAACTGTTTCAAAGACCCAACGTGCATTTTTTTTGCATTGGGCTCTTTCATTAACTGATAGAAATATCAGCCAATCTGCCATATTTTTTTCTTGATCGAAAAATAAGATAAGTAGATGGCTCCATGTGCTCTGATTCGTTATTGGGGATTCTGATCCAGGAGCACTACCAAAGTGTTTCAAAGGTGGGGTTGTCTTGACGTAGGTCTGCCTCTGGCCTATATCATTTTAATTTTAAGTTAAATAAAGTCTCTATCGTTCAGCTTAAAAAATCAAATATGAAACTTCATACACCTTAAAGTTCATAGGACGAAAAGAGATTTTTTGAGGGCCTTATACTCATTATGCCTAGCATTGAATGTACCGGTATTCACCTTATCAATATCTAAAATTAATGATGGGGTCTGTTTGGTACCTAAATGTGTACCAAAATCGGACCAAACCGTTTGATCGTTTGTCAGGCTATTGTTCCCTCAAAGTTATGGAGTAAGACATCGATTTCTCAATAAGATCAATTGTATGATGGACTCCCCTGAAAAACATTGGCGCGTGTGTAAACGAGGTGCTCTACCAACTGAGCTATAGCCCTTAGTGCTTGTGATGCATATTTTATCATGTATATAATTTCTTGTCAAGATTAATATTCTATGATCTAACATCCTAAATTTTTCAGTGATATTGCTTAGATTAGTATTGCTTATTCCATTAGTATTGCTTATAAGTAATAAGCTATTTATAATCCATCGATGCGATGGTTTCATTTAGTTCTATTTGGGATGATAAATCACCTACTTAACTCAGTGGTTAGAGTATTGCTTTCATACGGCAAGAGTCATTGGTTCAAATCCAATAGTAGGTAGAACTTATTAGAT